TACAAGTTCCATACAGATTACTTCTCAATACAATTTCTTTCAAATTCATTAAAATTTCATGTACGGATTCTTGAATACCTACAAAAGTAGAATATTCGTGTGGTAGTTTCTCAAATTTTGCACGTGTAATACATGTTCCTTCTATTTCTCCTAGTAAAGCTCTTCGCATCGCGATGCCTATTGTATCGGCTTGGCCTTTCATAAGTGGGGCCAGAATAAAGCGTCCATAATAAAGACGCTTACTGTCTGCTCTTGATTCAACACACTTCCACTGCAGTGTCCGAGTAGATACTGTTACTTTCTCTCGAACCATAGTAATATTATTTGATCAAATCATTGAATTATTTATTTCTCTTGAAATCTCTTCAATGGTTACACACGTCTTTTTTTGGGGGGCCTACAGCCATTATGTGGCATAGGGGTTACATCCCGTATGAAACTTAATAGTATACCACTTCTACGAATAGCTCTTAATGCCGCATCTCTCCCGAGACCGGGGCCCTTTATCATGACTTCTGCTCGTTGCATACCTTGATCCACCACTGTCCGAATAGCATTTCCCGCTGCGGTTTGAGCGGCAAATGGTGTTCCTCTTCTTGTACCCTTGAATCCACAACTACCGGCGGAGGACCAAGAAATTACTCGCCCTCGTACATCTGTAACAGTCACAATGGTATTGTTGAAACTTGCTTGAACATGAATAACTCCCTTTGGGATTCTACGCGCATTCTTACGTGAACCAATACGTCTATTTCTACGTGAACCAATTTTTGGTATAGGTTTTGCCATATTTTATCATCTCATAAATATAAGTCAGAGATATATGGATATATCCATTTCATGTCAAAACGGATCCTGGTTTTTTTACTGATTTTTTTGTACATCTGTATATCAGGTCCTTTAGATTTCGGGAGTCCTTTTTGATTTAAAACAATTATCCTTGTCTTTGTTTATGTCTCGGGTTGGAACAAATTACTATAATTCGTCCCCGCCTACGGATCAATCGACATTTTTCACAAATTTTACGAACGGAGGCCCTTATTTTCATATTTGTCACTCCTTTTCTTAATTCTGAATCTACTTAATTTAATTGGAAGAAAATAAATTTCTTAAAATTTTTAACTTCGAATTGTATCCCTACGAAAGAATGTTGAAATCAAAAAATCACCCAATTATTTGAGTCTTTACTTTTGAATATACTGAATATAATATTCAAATTATATTCCCTTTAGTTGAATCATAAGAACTTACCATAATTTTGTTAATTTATAGGGAGTATATGTATAAAATTACGTTGAACCTTTCCCGAAGCAAAACCTAGAATCGGATTGATTTTTGTTATCTAAACGAACTCGAAACATACATACCATTGGGACGTAGCTCAGTAATTAAACCTTCGCAAATCTGTTTTTGTTCTTTCTCTTGCATTCCAGGTAAAACGGCTTTGAAACATCAACTAATTAAAGAGGCATAATATTATAAACCTACCTTTTACTCTTTTTTTTCACAAATATGAAAATTTCGCATATGATTTGGCTATCAGAAAGATTACCATATATAACACAAAATTTCCCCGCCGATTCCTTCTATTCGAGCCTCTCGGTCTGTCATTATCCCTCGAGAAGTAGAAAGAATTACAATCCCCATTCCGCCTAAAATTCTCGGAATTCGTTGATAGTTAGAATAGATTCGTAGGCCGGGCCGACTGATCCGTTTTAAATTTAAAACAGTTCTATATGGTCCTTTCCTATTTCTTCTATGTCGTAGGGTTAAAACCAAAAAAAAATTATTGCTTTCCTGATGTTTTCTCACGTTTTCAATAAAACCTTCTCGTAAAAGGATTTTAACAATATTTTCAGTGATATTAGTAGATGGTATTCGAACTGTTCTTTTTTCATTCATGTCAGCATTGCGTATAGAGGTTATTATGTCAGCAATAGTGTCTTTACTCATGATAAACTAAGATTATTGTTGCCCCCGAATTTTGATATAATCAACATGCTCTATTTCTTTTTTTTTTCTAAATTCATAAATATTTATGAATTTTAAAAGGTATATACGTGATATACAAACAATCTACTAATTAAAGTAATCCATTTCATTCAAATATTATAAACTATATCATGGTATTCCCTTATAATACTTCGGGTGCTAATGAAACTATTTTAGTAAAATTTAACTGTCTTAATTCCCGGGGGATCGCGCCAAAAATTCGGGTTCCCTTTGGATTTCCTTCTTGATCAATAACAACTGCAGCGTTATCATCATATCGTATTATCATACCGTTGTCGCGTTTGAGTTCTTTACAAGTACGTACAATTACAGCTCGGATCACTTCTGATCTTTCTAGAGGTGTATTTGGCACTGCTTCTTTGATTACAGCAACAATAACGTCACCAATATGAGCATATCGTCGATTACTAGCTCCTATGATTCGAATACACATCAATTCTCGAGCCCCGCTGTTATCGGCTACATTCAAATAGGTTTGAGGTTGAATCATATCTTTTTTTATTGATTTTGTCTTTTCAATGTAAAGGGTGAAAAAAAAAAGAAATATTGTTTGTTCAAAACAAGAAACCTACAATTGTTTTTTTTATCAAAAAAATTATTTCCTTTTGTTCTACATTTCTATCCTATACCGAAAGAATGAATTGAGTTCGTATAGGCATTTTTGATGCCGCTATTGAAATAGCCCTTCTGGCTATATTTTCTGCCACTCCGCTCATTTCATAAAGTATTCTGCCGGGTTTAACAACAGCTACCCAATATTCGGGAGATCCTTTCCCCGAACCCATACGCGTTTCGGTTGGTCTTACTGTAACTGGTTTGTCTGGAAATATACGTACCCATATTTTTCCACCGCGGCGTGCGTTTCGTGTCATTGCGCGACGCCCCGCTTCTATTTGTCTAGACGTGATCCAAGCGGGTTCAAGTGCTTGAAGAGCATATCTACCAAAGCAAATACGATTACCTCGATAAGATATTCCTTTCATTCTTCCTCTATGTTGTTTACGGAATCTGGTTCTTTTGGGGTTATAGTTGATGGTTGTTTATCAATTCCATCCATCTCTATTACAGAACTGGACATGAGAATTTCTTCTCATCCAGCTCCTCGCGAATTAAACGATTAAAAATCAAATACATGGTGAATAATATACTGAATCGGGGTATTCTTTAAAATTCCATTTATTTAATAGAATATAGAATAATATAATTTTTTTTTCTTTTGATTTTATATATATATATAATTAACCACGTATTCTATTTAATCTTATAATGAATCTTTATTTGATTTTGCTTTTTCTTATCATATCGAATTTATTCAACCTTCATAAAAAAAAATTCGCGGGCGAATATTTACTCTTTCAACATTCAGTTGTAAGATTAGTCTATGACAACACAATCTTTCAAAAAAAAAATTTGGTTCGTTCCGCCATCCTACCTACTGAATCATTAGGATTCCTTTTCAATAGAATCTTATGCATTCACAGGTTCTATCGTCCCCACCACCTCTTGAGTAATGATTAGGTCTGAATTCTACAACGGAGCTCCTAATGAAATTTTTGAGTCAACCTTCTCAGTCTTTATTGGCTCGGGGCTCTTTATTTGTGGTTCTATCCACGTATTTGTCTAATTAGGGATCAATCAGTATTGATGCTTTATTACATTCTTTTTTATGAGATGACTCATAGACCGTACATATTGGAATCGTATATCGTTGGTATTCTTTTTCTATCTTTCTCTCACCTTTCCATTTATCTGTATCCTTTTCTTGCTTTACAACCAATAATCAGATTGGTTTATATTTTTTTTTTGCAAAAAAGATTTCAGTTGCTACAATGATATGACTTATATATATATCCTATATATCTATATCATATTTTGACTGGCTCTTTCTTTATATCCAGATAATGCGAAGCAATGAGTTGGTTATTAGTTCTATAGTTATTAGTTCGTACTACGAGTTATTCCATTTTTTTGAAACCTAATCCTAATAGAAAAACCAACGAGTCACACACTAAGCATAGCAATTATATCAAATGATTAATTGAATTTTTATTCAACCTTATAGAATTGTTCATTTTTTTATCATTAAATAGAAATAGAACTAAATACAAGTTAAGTAAATGTTTATTATTCTTCGTTTACAAATATCCAAATTTTGATACCTAATACCCCATAGATAGTTCGAACTGCGTAGGAGCAATAGTCTATTTTGGCTCGAATGGTTTGTAGAGGAACCCTACCTTCTCTGATCCATTCGACACGTGCAATTTCTTTTCCGTCGATACGACCTGCAATTTGTACTTGAATTCCTTTTGTACCTGCTTGCTCAGTTAATTCAATAGCTTTTTTCATTGCTTTGCGAAATGAAACTCTATTTTTTAATTGCCCGGCTATAAATTCCGCAAGAATATTGGGGTGCCCATAAGGGTTTACAATTCTTGTAATAGCAATGTTGAGTTTTCGGTTTACACAATTGAGTTCTTTTTGTACATTGAATTGTAATTCTTCGATTTTTCGAGTCCTTTCTTCTATTAATAACTTGGGGAATCCCATATAGATTATCACTTGAATCAAATCGATTCTTTTTTGAATCTCTATACGTGCAATTCCCTCGACATTAGAGGATATTTTCAGATTTTTTTGTACATAATTTTTGATACAATCTCGTATTTTTTGATCTTCTTGTAGATCTTCGGAATAATTTTTGGGTTGTGCAAACCAAAGAGAATGATGCCCTTGGGTTGCGCCCAATCTGAAACCAAGTGGATTTATTTTTTGTCCCATAGTCCCCCACTACTATATATATCGTGAAACATCATATCGGTGTGTTTTTTTTTTTTTTTATTCGTTCGGATTTTTTTAAGCATAACATAATATAGCGTATTTGTAGTTTTTCTAATATGGAATATTCTTTCTTTAAATATTCCTCAGCTGCTTTTTCCTTTTATCTTTTCCTTTTATCTATATTCTAGTTGTTCATCTGTTCATCT